TTATAGTATACACACTGTAATTACAACTTCACAAATTTTTCATTATAGGGTATGTGAGCACTTTAAAAAATAAGTGTTTTTATTATTTTTTCTCTAATATATTTAATTAAAAAAATATTGTTATTTCAGTTTCGTAAGTACACAAAATTTTTCTTTTTGCTTTGGGGTTGGCCAAAAAAGGATAAAAGTACTGATTAGATTAATATGGGGGGTAGGGGGGTTAACCTTAAAATAAAAATTTAACTCATGTTCCAAAGTTGGAATCTTAAATAAACAAGCTCCGGGGGGAGAAACAAAAATAGAATATTGATAATTCAATAGGTAAAAAAATATATGTCTAAGATTCATGAATAAATAACATACAATCTATCCTAGTAATATTATGAACCTCACCGTTAGTTCAGATTTAGATTAAATAATCCCAACTTAAGATTTTATGGGGGATTGACTTCACAAAAAAAAAAAAAACTACAGATGAGGGCAGACTCAGTTATGCGGTTCCAAGTGCACCTTGCTATCAGGGATACTTCAGGCGGATGTCGGTTCAAGTTAAAAGATAGCCAATCTACGAGAAATGCACATAGATCCAGACCAGATGCCGGTTCAAGTTAAAAGATAATACATCTACGAGAAATGTCCATAGATCTGGATGTTGGATCTTCGGGGGTCAGCTTGGTGGTTTCTCGCCTGTGGGTAAGACCAAAAATCAGAAGGGCACAAAAGCACTTCCATGGGGTAAATAGATGAATGTACGATATACATAATATGTACACCGCGTTACTCCAATGTTAATAAAGTTACTACAAGAGGTATTTTAAGTCCCAGAATTCTGGCTTTGGAGGCCAGGGGTGGGGGTGAAAATCCCCCCCTTTTGAAAAAAAAATGATGCAAAAAATTTTTTTTGGTGAAAAAATTGTGAATTTTATAAAAGTTGATTTGACTGAGTAAGAGTGGCGAGGCCTGGAAGAGTGGGAGAGCCCGGAATATCTACTTGGAGAGAAGAGTGATTTCTCAATCTTCGGTTTACAAGACCGATGCTTTATTTAAGCTATCCAAGTATCATTTAATTAATTTGTTTTCTCATCACCCTGTGAGAGGAATAATTATAATAAACAGTAAAAAGTATAAGGCGGATGCGGCCTGTCCAATTTCAATAAACGGTTGTTCGACTGGCTGTCCGCCGATCCAGGTTAGGATGAGTGTGTTTGACACTACTATTCAAAATAGGAATTGGGTTATAGGTCGGAATGTTAGGCTTCGTTGTTTAGATGTTTGAATTATTGGAATAAGTATAAGGATTATAATTGATGCAAGAAGGGCTAGGACTCCGCCCAGTTTATTAGGAATGGATCGGAGGATGGCGTATGCGAATAAGAAGTATCATTCTGGTTGAATATGTGGGGGTGTAACTAGTGGGTTGGCAGGGGTAAAATTATCTGGGTCGCCTAGTAGATTAGGGGAGAGTAATGATAGAGTGAAAAGTATTGTTAGTATGATTAGGAACCCCAGGGCGTCTTTATAAGAGAAGTAGGGGTGAAATGGGACTTTGTCTATATTAGATAAAATTCCTGTTGGGTTGTTTGAGCCAGTTTCATGGAGGAATAGAAGGTGAATGATGCTTGCTCCTGCGATTAAAAATGGAAATAAGAAGTGAAATGCAAAAAATCGGGTGAGTGTGGCCTTATCTACAGAGAATCCGCCTCAGATTCATTGAACAAGCGAGTCCCCCACATATGGGATTGCTGAGAGTAGATTAGTGATAACAGTAGCCCCTCAGAAGGATATTTGTCCTCATGGGAGGACATATCCTACAAAGGCGGTAGCTATCACTAGAAATAGAAGAATTACGCCGATATTTCAAGTCTCTTTATATATGTATGAGCCGTAGTAGAGCCCTCGTCCGATATGAATATAGATACAAATGAAGAAGAATGATGCCCCATTGGCGTGAATATTACGAATTAGTCAGCCATAATTTACATCACGACAAATATGTGCTACAGAAGAGAAAGCTGAGGATGTGTCGGCTGTATAGTGCATGGCTAGGAATAACCCTGTGATAATTTGTGCGATTAGGCAAATTCCTAAGAGAGAGCCAAAGTTTCATAACGATGAGAGGTTAGAAGGGGTTGGGAGGTCTACGAATGATCCGTTAATAATTTTAACTAGTGGGTGGGTTTTTCGAATTGGGTGGGCCATTAAGGTTTTTGTAGTTGAATACAACATTGGCTTTTCAGGTCAGGAGTCTCGGTTAAAATCCGGGTAAAAATAATGATATATTTAGTTTTTTTAGGAATATTAGGTTTAGTTTTTGGTTTACTTGCAGTGGCATCAAATCCCTCACCGTATTTTGCCGCTTTAGGGTTAGTATTGGCGGCTGTTTGCGGGTGTTGAGTGTTGGTAGAGTTAGGGGTATCTTTTTTATCATTAGTTCTTCTTTTAATTTATTTGGGGGGGATGTTGGTTGTGTTTGCGTATTCTGCTTCTTTAGCGGCGGAGCCGTATCCTGAAGCGTGAGGAAATTGGTCAGTTTTTGTTTATGTATTATTTTATCTTTTATTAATTATTTTAGGGTATATTTTTTTTGATTGTAATGTAAGTTTAGAATTTTTGTTCACAAATTATAATATGGAGTATAGTGTTGTTGGTAGTGATTGAGGGGGTATTGGTGTAATGTACTCGCGAGGGGGTTATTTTTTGATATTTTCAGGGTGGGTTCTTCTTTTAACTTTATTTGTTGTTTTAGAAGTGACTCGTGGCCTGTCACGGGGGTCGTTACGTGCTGTAAGATACTAGTAGTAAAATTATTAGTATTGAAGAAATTAAGAATAATAGTATATATATTTTAATTAGGCCCGTTTGACAGTTTGTAATGGTTTTGATAGCTGGCAATTGTTGGTTAGTTAACCCTTTTGGTCCTGATTTCTCATATCATATTATATCTGTAATATGAGTGGCAATGTTTTGCCCTCATCATAAGTTAATTTTTGGGGAGAGTCGGTGGATTACCAGGGGGTAAAATGCTAAGAGATTAAAGAATGAGAACATTTTTGTCTTTATTAAAGTCTTTGATGTGATATTAGCGATATCACTAGCCAGTAATAATCCTAGAAGTGAAACTAAAATAGCGGATAGTTTTATGGTTGTTGGCATAGTTAAAATTTGTGTTTTTATTGGGGTAAAGTTAAAAATAATAATAAACCCTGAGATCATGCTGCCTCATGCAAGTCGTTTAATAGGATTAATAATGAGATAATTATTTTCATTAATTGGGGAGAATGGCAGATGACGTGGGAATATTATTGATGAGAAGTAGATAATTCGAAAGCTGTATACTGCGGTGAATGATGTTGCTATTAGTGTTATACATAAAGCAAGTGAATTTAAATTTGAATTATTTATTGCCTCGATGATTGCGTCTTTAGAAAAAAATCCTGCAAGAAACGGAGTGCCTGTGAGTGCAAGGCTGCCAATAGTCATACAAGAGGTGGTTACGGGTAATAGATTTTGTAATCCTCCTATTTTACGAATATCTTGTTCATCATTTAAGCTGTGAATAATTGACCCTGAGCATAAAAATAGTATTGCTTTAAAAAATGCATGGGTACAGATGTGAAAAAATGCTAATTGTGGTTGATTTAATCCAATTGTCACTATTATTAGGCCTAATTGGCTTGAAGTTGAAAATGCTACAATTTTTTTGATATCATTCTGGGTTAGTGCACAAGCTGCGGTAAATAGTGTGGTTAGGGCCCCAAGGGATAGGCAGATAGATAATGCTATTTTATTATTTTCTAATAAGGGTTGAAATCGGATTAATAAAAAGACCCCCGCTACAACCATAGTGCTAGAATGAAGTAATGCTGAGACAGGGGTTGGGCCTTCTATAGCAGCGGGGAGTCAAGGGTGGAGTCCAAATTGTGCGGACTTTCCCATAGCAGCCAGGATTAAGCCTAGAAGAGGTAGTGTTGAATTTTTATCAAATAATATAAAAATCTGTTGAATTTCTCATGAATTAGTAAATATTATTAATCAGGCCATGCTGAGGATTAATCCAATATCCCCTACGCGATTATATACTACGGCTTGCAGTGCCGCAGTATTTGCATCAATTCGTGCGTGTCACCACCCGATTAGTAAAAATGACATAATTCCGACTCCCTCCCAACCGATAAAAAGTTGTAATAAGTTGTTTGCGGTAACTAAAATTATTATTGCGATTAAGAAAATTAATAAGTATTTAAAAAATCGATTAATTTCTTTGTCTGAGTGTATATATCAAGCCGCAAATTCAAGGATTGATCATGTTACAAATATAGCAATAGGGAAAAAAAGAATAGAGAATTGATCAAATTTAAAACTCGAATAGATTTCTATATTAAAGATTGATATTCAATGGAAGGTGGTTACAATAGATTCAACCCCATAGGCTATATAGATTGTTAATGGAATTAAGCTGGTTATGAATGCAAATTTTACAGAGTTTTTAACATGGGTGATAGGTCAGTTTAAATATTTATTTTCTATTGGCGGGATTAGTGGAAATGCGAGTATAAATAGTGATAAGATTATAGATGAATTAAAAATTAATGTGGAATTCATAACTTTTACATGGGGTTGCACCAAGAGTTTTTGGTTCCTAAAACCAATGGATTCCTATTATCCTTTAAAAGTTGAGTAGACTAAGGAATTTAACCTTAGTTAAAGATAGTTAGCAATTTCTATGTCTCTTGACTCTTCTCGGTTTAAAAAGAGAGTTTAACTCTTATTTCTAGAATCACAATCTAGTATTTTATTTAAATTATTAAAACATGTAAATATTCCTGAAATAAGTTCAGGTTTGAAGATGAATAGTATTATTGGAATAATGTGAATAGCTAAAAGAAAGTGTTCTCGAGTGTAAGTGGGGGTAACTGATGTTAAGTGATTTGGGATGGGTCCTCGTTGAGCTATTAAGAATATGTATAATGTATAGGAGGCGGTAATGAGTGTTCCAAGTCCAGTAATTAAGATAGTTCAGTTTGATCAGTTGAATAGTGATACCATAATTGTAAGTTCCCCTCATAAGTTGAGTGAGGGGGGGAGAGCTATATTAGATAGGTTTGTTAACAACCATCAGGTGGCTATTAGGGGTAGTATAGTTTGTGCGCCGCGTATTAAGAGCAGGGTTCGACTGTGTGTCCGTTCGTAGTTTATGTTTGCGAGGCAAAATAGTGCCGATGAAATTAGTCCATGTGAGATTATTAAAATGATTGTCCCGGATAAGCTTCATGGGGTTTGAATAAGTGCTGCTGCAATAATTAATCCTATGTGGCTTACGGAGGAATACGCAATGAGTGATTTTAGATCAGTTTGTCGTATACAAATTATCCCTGTTATAATCACCCCCCACAATGCTAAAATAATAAATGGGTAGGATAACTCTTTAGATAAAGGTGTAAGTATAATTAAGACTCGTAAAATTCCATACCCTCCTAGTTTAAGTAGTACTGCTGCTAAAATTATTGATCCTGCAATAGGGGCTTCAACATGTGCTTTTGGAAGTCACAGATGTATACCATATAGGGGTATTTTAACTATAAATGCTAATAAACATGCTGTTCATCAAATTTTATCTGAGTATAGTAGAAGTTGTATTGGACTGGTTAGTTCTAATAAGAAAAATGATAGGGAGCCTGAATAATTTTGTAAAATTAAGAGTGCTACTAGTAGCGGGAGAGAGCCTGCCAGAGTATAAAATAGAAAGTATGTTCCTGCATTTAATCGTTCTGCTTGGTTACCCCATCGTGTGATAATAATTAATGTGGGAATTAAGGTTGTCTCAAATGCGATATAAAACATAATAATTTCTGTGGCAGCAAATGCTAAAATTAAGGATGCTTGTAAAATAATTATTATAGAAATATATATGCGTTGTTGGGTTTCAGGGTTATTTTTTAAATGGTTTTGGCTTGCTAAAATTATCATAGGAAGTAGTCAACATGTAAGAATTAATAATGGTGATGATAAGGGGTCTAGTCCTAAATATTTATTGATTATAAGTATGTATTCATACGGTAAATTAAATATTATTAAGCTTAATATGGCAATAATAAAGCTGTTTGTTGTTATTAGTGTTCATAATAATTTTTTACGGGTGAGTCAGGCCATTGGTAGAAGTATTAGGGTAGGGATAAAAATTTTTAGCATTGTAGTAGGTTAAGGTTTTTTAAGTGATCATTTCCATGGGTTCGTGTGGTAGCTACTATTAATGCTAAACCTGTGCTTGCTTCACATGCTGAAAAGGTCAATATAAATATAGGTAAAGAGAAGTACGATAATATTTCAAATTGGATAGATCAAAATGATAAAGCAATAAATAATGCTAACATTATACCTTCAAGACATAATAAGGCAGATAAAAGATGAATTCGGTGAAATGCTAATCCTATTACACTTAATAAAAATGATATAAAAAATGTGATATATGTTGGGGACATAAAATATTTTTGGGGTTTAACCAAAATTTACTGAGTCGAAATCAGTAATCTTTCTTAGATTAAATATTTATTCTGCTCATTCTAATCCACCTTGGATTCATTCATAAATTAGCCCAGTTGAAAGTAAAATAAGAATTATTGTTGATCAGAGAAGTGTATATTCTGGGGAAAGCAGTTGGGAGGCCCATGGGGTGGGTAATAGTAGGGCAATTTCAAGGTCGAAAAGAAGAAATAAGATTGCGACTAAAAAAAATCGAATTGAAAATGGGAGTCGTGCTGAGCCTAGTGGGTCAAATCCGCACTCATATGGCGATAATTTTTCTGAGTCTGGGTTGTTTAAAGGTAATCAAAAGCTTACGGTAATTAATACTAAAGATAGGATTGTCGAGATTATTACTATAATTATAATTAAATTCATTATCTTTTCCTAGATTTTAACTAAGATTTAATGATTGGAAGTCACTTGTATTTTTATACTAAAAAGATATGATCCCCATCAGTAAATAGACACGTAGAGGAAAAGTCACACTACATCTACGAAATGTCAATATCATGCTGCAGCTTCAAATCCAAAGTGATGATGTGATGTAAAATGGTAATTAATTTGTCGTATTAGGCAAACTAGTAGGAAAAGTGATCCAATAATTACATGTAAACCATGAAATCCTGTTGCTACAAAAAATGTTGATCCGTAGACACCATCTGCGATTGTAAAGGGGGCTTCATAATACTCTATAGCCTGGAGGAGGGTGAAGTATATACCTAAAATAATAGTAAAGAAAAGTGATTGGATAGCTTCTTTTCGATCCCCCTGCATGATACTATGATGGGCTCATGTTACTGTTACCCCTGAGGCCAATAGGACTGCTGTATTTAATAAAGGAACTTCAAATGGGTCAAGTGGGGTAATTCCAGTTGGGGGTCAGCATTCTCCTAGTTCTGGTGTTGGGGCCAGGCTTGAGTTATAAAATGCTCAGAAAAACCCAAGAAAAAAGAATACTTCTGATGTAATAAATAAAATTATTCCGTATCGTAATCCTTTTTGAACCGGGGTGGTGTGGTGTCCTTGAAATGTTCCCTCGCGAACAATATCTCGTCATCATTGAAATATTGTTATGAGTATTACAATTAGACCTAAAGACATAATAATTATAGATCCAAAATGAAATCATATTGCTAAGCCTGATGTTATTAGTAATGCGGCGATAGCTCCTGTGAGAGGTCAAGGACTGGGGTCAACTATATGGTAGGCATGTGCTTGGTGGGCCATTATACATTTTCTTGTAAGTATAGGCTTAGAAGAAGAACAAATACATAGGCTTGAATTATTGCAACTGCAATTTCTAAAAGAGTAAGTAAAAATAAAGTTATTATTGTCAAGATTGATACCACTGGTATTAGGGGGAGGAGGACTAATGTGGCTGTAGCAATTAATTGGATTAGTAGATGGCCTGCGGTTAAGTTAGCTGTCAATCGGACTCCTAATGCTAATGGTCGAATAAAAAGGCTAATTGTCTCAATAATAATGAGGATTGGAATTAACAAGGTTGGAGTTCCCTCTGGTAAGAGATGTCCAAAAGCTGCGGTAGGTTGATTACGAAGGCCAATTAGAATTGTAGCTAATCAAAATGGTACTGCTAATCCAAGATTTAATGATAGTTGTGTTGTAGGAGTAAATGTATATGGGAGAAGGCCTAGAAGATTAATTATTATTAAAAATACTATTAAGGATAAAAAAATTGTAGCTCATTTATGTCCACCAGTGTTGATTGGGGATATTAATTGTTTAGTAAATTTTTGTGTAAATCAAATTTGTAGCGTTGATAAGCGATTGTTTAATCATTTATTTGTTGGGCTTGGAAATAATAACCAGGGTAAGATTATGGCTATTATAATTAAGGGGATGCCTAGTATTATAGGGCTTAAAAATTGGTCGAAAAAACTTAGATTCATGGTCAGTTTCAAGATTCAGGTTTTTTTATATCTTTATTTTGTGATGTTGGCTCATTTAAATTATTAAAATTACTTATTTTAAAGGTTAAAATCAGTAAAAAAACAATTCATGACATTAAAAAAATAGCAAATCAGGGCCCAGGGTTTAATTGTGGCATGTCATTAAGGGTGGGCTAAATCACCGATCTATAACTTAAAAGGCTATTGCTTGATATGAAAGCTTCTTAATGATGATTCTAGTATAGATGAAGATCAACTTTGGAAATAATTTAATGGTGTTGCTTCTACTACAATTGGTATAAAGCTGTGATTTGCTCCGCAGATTTCTGAGCACTGGCCGTAGTATACGCCTGGACGGGATGCAATAAAGGTTGTTTGATTTAATCGCCCTGGAATGGCATCAGTTTTAATGCCTATAGATGGGATTGCTCATGAGTGTAGTACATCCTCTGCAGAAATAAGCATACGAATGGGAGATTCTATAGGTACCACTATTCGATTATCAACTTCTAGAAGACGAAATTGCCCTGGTAAAAGGTCTTGAGTGGGCATCATGTATGAGTCAAATATTAAATCTTCATAGTTTGTAAATTCATAGCTTCAATATCATTGATGTCCAATGGCTTTAACTGTAAGGTGAGGGTCATTAATTTCATCCATTAAATATAAAATTCGTAACGATGGGAGAGCAATTACAATTAAAATAATGGCTGGTATAATTGTTCATACTATCTCAATTTCTTGGGCGTCTATGGCGTTAGTGTTAGTTAATTTTGTAGTTATTATAATTGTAATAATATATAGAACTAATGTACTAATTAAAAAAACTGCTATTAATGCATGATCATGAAAATGTAGTAATTCTTCTATGATAGGGGAAGCTGCATCTTGAAAACCTAGTTGTGATGGATGTGCCATTGAAAGACGTATAAGATTTTAACTTATAATTTAATCATGACAAGATTATGTAATTATTTTACTAATGTCTTGTAAGAAGGTGGCAGAGTGGTCATGCGGTTAACTTGAAATTAACCTATGTGGGTTCAATTCCCCCTTTTCTTGTTAATAAATTCGGGCTTGAACATATGAAGGTTCTTCAAATGTGTGATATGGTGGAGGGCATCCATATAATCATTCAATATTTGTAGAGCTTAATTCAGTTGTTAGTACTTCACGTTTTGATGAGAATGCCTCTCAAATGATAAATATTATTATAATTACTGCAACAAGTGAAATTAATGATCCGATTGATGAGATTGTATTTCATAGTGTATAAGCATCGGGGTAGTCTGAATATCGTCGCGGCATACCTGCTAAGCCTAAGAAATGTTGGGGGAAGAAGGTTAAATTAACCCCAATAAATATTACTCCAAAATGAATTTTTGATCAAGTTGAGTGCAAAGTATACCCTGAGAATAAAGGAAATCAATGTACGAATCCCCCCATAATAGCAAATACGGCCCCCATAGATAATACATAGTGAAAATGTGCTACTACATAATAGGTGTCATGTAATACAATATCTAATGATGAATTTGCGAGAACAATGCCGGTTAGTCCGCCAACGGTAAATAAAAAAATAAAACCTAAGGCCCATAGCATTGCAGCATCTCATTTAATTGATCCCCCATGTATTGTTGCTAATCAACTAAATACTTTTACCCCAGTTGGGATGGCAATAATTATTGTAGCTGATGTAAAGTAGGCCCGTGTATCAACATTAAGGTCAACTGTAAATATGTGATGGGCTCAGACAATGAATCCTAGTAATCCAATTGATATTATGGCTCATACTATTCCTATATAACCAAATGGTTCTTTTTTTGCTGAATAGTATGTGACAATGTGAGAAATTATCCCGAATCCAGGTAGAATAAGAATATAAACCTCTGGGTGACCAAAAAATCAAAATAAGTGTTGATAAAGAACAGGGTCACCTCCCCCCGCGGGGTCGAAGAATGTGGTGTTTAAGTTTCGGTCTGTTAGAAGTATTGTAATTCCCGCAGCAAGTACTGGCAGAGAAAGTAGAAGAAGAATAGCAGTAATTAATACTGATCAAACAAATAAAGGTGTTTGATATTGCGATATTGATAGGGGTTTTATATTAATAGAGGTTGTGATAAAGTTAATTGCCCCTAAGATTGATGAGATACCTGCTAAATGTAGTGAAAAAATTGTTAAATCAACTGAAGCCCCAGCGTGTGCTAGATTGCCTGCTAAAGGGGGGTAAACGGTTCAGCCTGTTCCTGCCCCGGCTTCCACCCCGGATGACGCCAGTAATAAAAGAAGTGATGGGGGGAGTAGTCAAAAACTCATGTTATTTATTCGTGGGAATGCTATATCCGGGGCGCCGATTATTAATGGAATTAATCAATTTCCAAAGCCCCCAATTATTACCGGTATAACCATAAAAAAGATTATTACAAATGCGTGAGCAGTAACAATTACATTATAAATCTGGTCGTCCCCAAGAAGAGTCCCGGGCTGGCTTAATTCGGCTCGAATTAATAGACTTAAAGCAGTGCCCGCTATCCCAGCTCAAGCACCAAATATTAAGTATAGAGTGCCAATATCTTTATGATTAGTTGAAAATAGTCATCGAGTGATTATCACAGGTAAAATGGCCGAATTAGGTGCAGGGTTGTAGCCCCTTTTATAAAGGTTAAAGTCCTTTTTTTATCAAGCCTTGTGGTGTAAGTGCACATAAAATTGCAAATTTTAAAGGAAGAATTTAGTTTCTTCGGGGCTTCTCCCGCGTTTTTTCTTGGCAACGCGGGAGAAGTAGATTAAAGCTCGCTGGATTGAGCGTTTAGCTGTTAACTAAAATGTCGTAGGATAAAAGCCTTCTAATCTAGGAAGGTCTTAGCTTAATTAAAGTATCTGGGTTGCATTCAGATGATGTGGAATAGAATTCTGCAGGTCTTAAACAAGGACTAGAAGATTTTAACTTCTACTAAAGGCTTTGAAGGCCTTTGGTCTAAATTAGCCTAAGTTCTTAAAGAAATAGATTAACTATTAAAGGGGTAATTGGGAGAAGTATGTTTGATATAATAATTGTCAACGGTAGTGGATTTGGGGTATGATTTTTAAATCGTCAGTAAAGTTTTGAATTGGATATATTTGGGGAGGAGGTTAAAGATACGGCATAAGATAGTCGTAAATAAAAAAATAGGCTTAATAAAGCTGATAGTGCTATTAAGGAGGCCATGATCATTAAACTTTGTTTAGTAATTTCTTGAAGAATAAGTCATTTTGGGATAAATCCGGAGGTGGGGGGGAGTCCGCCTAAGGATATAAGGGTAATTATTATTATTGAAGTTAGAATCGGATTTTTAATTCATGATATAGTAAGTTTATTAATATTTAATGAGTTAAAATGTATTAATATTATAAATATGCATAAGGTTATAAGAAGATAAATGAGTAAATTTATTATTATTAAATGTGGTAAGAATGTTAAAATAAAAACTATTCACCCCATATGTGCAATAGATGAATAGGCTATAACCTTTCGTAATTGTGTTTGGTTTAATCCGCCTCATCCCCCCACTAGTGTTGATAATAGTGCTATAAAAATTAATATATCTGAGTTTAAAAGGTGATGTGTTATAATTAAGAGGGTTATTGGGGCTAGTTTTTGCCAAGTGGACACAATTAGACATGTTAATAGGTCTAGACCTTGAAGTACGTCGGGTATTCATAGGTGAAATGGGGCGATTCCTAATTTTATTGAAAGTGCGATAGTTAATATAATTGTTGGAAGATTAGTTTGAATGTCAATAATTGTTCATTCTCCAGTAAATCATGCATTGATTGTTGATGAAAATAAGATTAAAGCGGACGCCGATGCTTGGATTAGAAAATATTTAGTAGCGGCTTCAATTGCTCGTGGGTGATGAAGTTTTGTTATTAATGGGATAATTGCGAGTGTGTTAATTTCTAACCCTATTCAAGCTAAGAATCAGTGATTGCTGATAAATGTAAGTATTGTCCCTAGGGAGAGACTTGATAATAAAATTGATAATGCATAGGGGCTCATTAGTGGAAGAAGGGTTTTAACCAACATATTTGGGGTATGGGCCCAAAAGCTTATTTAGCTTATTCTACTAAGAAGAGGTGTAAATGGATGCACGAGGGGTTTTGATCTCCTAAGAAAAGGTTCAAATCCTTTTTTCTTAGAGGAAATGAGGGGGTTTGAACCCCTATATTTCACTTTATCAAAGTGAGTCCTAACTTTCGGGCACATGTCCTAGATTATTGGTGGAATACCAGAGGTTAAAATAGGTAGTGAAATATGAAAAATTGTTATAGCAATTGTAATTGGGAGAAAGTTTTTTCAAATTAAGTGTATTAATTGATCATACCGAAATCGCGGGTATGATGCTCGTACTCATAAGAAAAGTATTGATAAGATAGTTGCTTTAATTATAAGATTAAGTGTAAATATTTCCGGTTGGTGGTGATTATAAGTTATACCTAGAAATAAAATTGTTGAAAGGGTGTTTATTAATAAGATGTTAGCGTATTCAGCTAAGAAGAATAAGGCAAATGGGCCTCCCGCATACTCTACATTAAATCCTGATACAAGTTCTGATTCCCCTTCAGTAAGATCAAATGGGGCTCGGTTTGTTTCTGCAAGAGTTGAAGTGAATCACATTGTTGCCATTGGTCAGGCAGGGATAATTAATCATGTGAACTCTTGGGTTATGTTAAAATTTATTAGTGAGAAACTTCCTGTTATTAATACTAGGCAGAGTAAAATTAATCCCAGGGTAACCTCATATGAAATTGTTTGTGCTACTGCGCGGAGGGATCCAATTAGTGCGTATTTTGAGTTTGATGATCATCCCGAGCCAAGTACTGAGTACACAGCTAAACTTGAAAGTGCAAGAATAAATAAAATGCCCAAATTAACATTAGATAGGTTATTTGGCATGGGAAGGGGGAGTCAAATAATTAGTGAAAGGGTCAAAGCTAGAACTGGTATAGTGATAAATAAGATTTGTGAGGATGTTGATGGTCGGATGGGTTCTTTAGTGAAAAGTTTTAAACCGTCGGCTAATGGTTGAAGGATTCCCATTGGTCCAACAATATTTGGGCCTTTACGTAGTTGTATATACCCTAAAATTTTTCGTTCTACGAGAGTCAAAAATGCTACTGCCAGCAATACTGGAATAATATATAAAAGGGGGTTAATGATTAGGGAAATTAGAGAATTCATAGTTAGAAAGGGGAGTTGAACCCCTGGGTGAAAGATTTTAGATCTTTTGCAATTACCAGACTCTGCCACTCTAACTAACCCTTATCTTGGGTGTTGTAATTTACCTATGTCTATTTAAATTGTTTTCAATAGGAGAAGGTGGAGCTTGTTTTTATATTGGCTCCATTTTTTCGGCCCTTTCGTACTAGAAAAAATTTTTTATAGATAGAAACTGACCTGGATTACTCCGGTCTGAACTCAGATCACGTAGGACTTTAATCGTTGAACAAACGAACCTTTAATAGCGGCTGCACCATTGGGGTGTCCTGATCCAACATCGAGGTCGTAAACCCACTCGTCGATAGGGACTCTTGGAGAGGATTGCGCTGTTATCCCTAGGGTAACTTGGTTCGTTGATCAAAGTATTGGATCAATTATGTTAAATATTTTATTTTTTAGAACTGTAGTTCTTGAGTTAAGATATTCTCTTCATCTCGGAGGTTTTGTTTTTCTCCGTGGTCGCCCCAACCTAAAATTTTAATCATATTGTCTTATTTAATATTTAGTCTTTCGGATTTTATGTTTTACAATTGATTATATATTTAAAGCTCCATAGGGTCTTCTCGTCTTATAGTTGTATTCCCGCTTCTGCACGGAAAGATCAATTTCACTGATTAATTTAGGGAGACAGTTGAACTTTCGTCTTGCCATTCATACTGGTCTTTATTTAAAAGACAAGTGATTACGCTACCTTTGCACGGTCATAATACCGCGGCCGTTAAACTTAGTGTCACTGGGCAGGCAGGACCTCTTATACATTAATTGCAAGAGGCGATGTTTTTGGTAAACAGGCGAAGTTCATGTTTGCCGAGTTCCTTCCTATATTTTTAATCTTTCTAGTGTGCTCCTGTGTTGGGTTAACGATAGACTAAATAAGTTTTTCTTGTAAGATATTATTTTGCCCTCAAGAGGTTCGTTAATTATCAGTGAAGTATTCGTTCTGATTTACACTTGCACTAAGAGAATATTTTCTTGTTACTCATTCTAGTATAATCACATCTATTTAAATAGATTGACTTAATAGTTTTGATGAATTAAGATTGTTTTATTGTTATAATAAGATTTATTAAATTAAGCTTTAACGCTTTTATTTTGATTGCTGCTTTTAGGCCCACATAATTAATTTCTTTAATTAATATAATCATTATTCATTATTTTAGGTTGTATCCTTTATTAATAGAGCTGAACCTCCATTAATTAACTTTAAAATATTATTTTTTACTTTATCTGTTTAAAAATATTTTAAGTTGAATTTAAGTTCATTTATTAAGTAACCAGCTATTACCAAACTCGTTAGGTTTATCACCGCTACTAGGAAGTCATCCCACTCTTTTGCCACAGAGAAGGGTTGGCTCGTTTTGCTGCTTCGTAGTAGCTCGTTTAGTTTCGGGATGTCTAACTTAAGTTCTTTATGTTAGGTTAAACTTACTAGACCATGATGCAAAAGGTAAAAGGTCAAATCTTTGCTTTTTATTGTTTTTATGATTTATTTAACTTCTATTTCATTTTTCCTTTGCAGTACTATTTATATTGCGCTAATGAATTTTTCTATCTCCTCTACTAAAATGATGAAAATGTTTTATTTAATTAATTTAAAGTATTATTAAGTTATTAAGGTGGGGTAGGCTGAATTTTTTACTCAAAATAACTTGAATTTAACAAGTATCTTCTTGGTGTAAGCAAGGTGCTGTATTTTAGCTATATTTTGATAATCCAAGTACACCTTCCGGTAAACTTACCATGTTACGACTTACCTCTTCTTTGAATTTTTCTGATATTATATAATTAATTGGTTTTTTGAGGAGGGTGACGGGCGGTGTGTGCGCGCTCTATGGCCGATTTAAAAAGAACACTCTATTTTCTTTTTACTGCTAAATCCACCTTTAAATAATTTTTCATAAAATTTTTCGTATTTTCTAGTTTAGAAAATGTAGCCCATTTCTTTCCACTTAATTCGCTACACCTTGACCTGACGTTTTTATGTTTATCATTATGCCTACTATTTTTCATTTAAATGGTGAGCTGACGACGGCGGTATATAGGCGGTATTGGCAATAAGTGGTGAGGTTTAGCGGGGAGTATCAATTATAGAACAGGCTCCTCTAGGGGGGTGTAGAGCACCGCCAAGTCCTTTGAGTTTTAAGCTGTGGCTCGTAGTACTCAGGCGGGGGAAAGTTCCAAAGTTTAAGGCTGAGCATAGTAGGGTATCTAATCCTAGTTTGTTTCTTAGCTTTCGTGGGTTCAAGTAGTTTGTTTATTAGAATATCTTTCGTTTCTGGTTTTCCGTTTAACATATACGTACGACAGTCGAGTTAATTTTTATTTCTATTTATTATAATATCATTTAATCACGCTTTAGGCCGTTTTTATTAATTTGAGTTTCTCGTTTAACCGCGGTGGCTGGCACGAAATTTACCAACTCTAAAAATTATTACTGATTCAAGCTTATTGACGCTTATTTTTCAATGTTTATCACTGCTGAATTCCTGTGGAGGTGTGGCTTGGCAAGATGTTATGGGCATAAATTGTGCCTGATATCTGCTCCTTATATACTAATAGGTAGAGAAGGGCATTTTCACAGGGATGCTGAGACTTGCATGTGTAAATATAATTTTAATTAATAATAAGGCTAGGACCAAACCTTTATGTTTTTGAGATATATATTAAAATCTATCTTAGCATCTTCAGTGCTATGCTTTAATTAAGCTACATAAAC